CACCTCATTAAGATCATATTGGCATACTCTCCCAAAAAAAAAAGAGCAGACCCCATTGAAGACGAGAGTGAGGTACAACAAGGCCATTTCTGTCCACCGCCCTTCTCACGGAGCCGTACGTGGACGTTACCGCTCATACAGCTCCCAGCCAGCAAGCAGTTAGCCTTCCTCTACAAAGAATGGAAGTGTAGATGAATCGACATCAAATAGAGGAATTCGGTTTTTATTTTCAGCAAGAACATGATAGGAGCATCCCTTTCACAAAAACCTACGGACCCCCCCCCTATCCTGCCACTTCAGCATCTTATGATCTTTGATCAGATCATTACGAGCCCTCTCCTAGAATGTTTTTGTAGATTCCTAAAATTCCATGGTGGATCAGGACGAGAATGAATCCGGGAATCCAGGACATACTCATCCTGGAGCTTCTGCTCTCCTCGGGGGAGGTACTTTTATAGATAGAGAGGTGAGTCGAGGGTAGCCCCACGCTTGACCGATTTATCGGAATCGGAGGCATCTGATGACCCTGAACAAGAAGGAGCTGCTCTCGATGTGAGATCAGCAGCAAAAGCAAAAGAAAGAAGAAGAATAGCCCCCTTAAAAAAAACACACACAACGGACACAAACAAAAGAAACAAGAAAAGGGCCATGATGATGATCCTATGTTCGTTTTCGCTCTGCCCCGATGATGCGCTCCTAGCTCGCGGAGCGGAAAAAGAAAAAGAATCTCTCTATTACTTTGAGAAGAGAATCGTTGGTTTGACCGACGGACTACGTGGGAAATACGAGATCTAGGCAAGCCACTACACCTTCGGTGCCTTTCCCTTTTTCGATAGAAGAACTACTTATCTTCTCTTAGATAGCGGTCGATCGGTTCGCATCTATGGTCAATCAATAGGTCTGCGAATCTATTCTTCTATACGATAAATCGCCATCTCGTAGCACCACCACGACACCGATTCTTTTTCTTTTTCCGAGCCCCCCATGCCGCGACTCCGACTTTGAGTATGATGAATGAGTGGAAAGATCTTTATAGAAGTCCCTGTCCGAAAAAACCAAAGAGTTAGTTTCTATAATACATATATATATAGGGGGGAACCGCGAGTTTTTTCAGAAAAGACTTGCTGCCCCCTTCCGAATTCCGCGAGTGACTAAGCGTGAGACGAGACATAACATAAGGGGCGAATCTACTCTTCGTAGAATCGACCATAGGATATCTGATTTTTTCAGTATATTTGCATCAGGCTTAGCCCCTACTAGTAAGAAGGTGTTCCCGAAAGGGGACGAAACCTGTCTAAGATCCTGTGTGCGGCTTAGTAGCGCGTGAACAGAACACGTAGCCGAAGCGGAACTCAATATTCAACCAACCTATGATCGACCGTGCATTTCTATTTCATGAAAAAAAGCGGTCTGCAAAGATATATCCCGATCTCTTAACACGTGGGCTCAGTGATGCTAGTGGATACTGTCCATACAGAATCATTTCCAGCCGCGATGAAAGAGAGTGAATGGTGTGGTACATGAATTGTACAACCAATGCTTTCTATCAATCCACGCAGAAGAATTCTTTCTAGAACAAATATGTCAATCCAGATAGTTAACGGTACAACCGGTTATCAATTGACATGTCTTCAATATCCCTATTCTCATCTTCCAGTTTTCAACCATAGGAACATACCACGGGGAGTTCTTCCGGTAGTTTACTTGCGGATCAATGTCATTGGACTTCGCTATAAAGTCTTAGTTTTGCGCATTCGGAGAAAGGTCAGACACAAGAAAGGGCTTTCGTCGACCTTAACCAAACTGAAAAAGTCAGAAAAGAGGCTTCGGTAAGCAGCAGCCCCACCAAGTGGTCCATGCAGTCAAAGCATCGGCTTGCATGCCAAAGGATTCCTCTTTGGTTTGGAGCTGTAAGCAGCCCTCACAGTCCAGTGGTAACCCGAGAGGTCAGTCAGGTCAGGAAATACAGCCCGATCAAGTGAGGCCGGAAAGACAGGCTAGTGGACTCCTCTGTCCCTTGCCCCTTTCCATCAAAAACAAACCAAGCCCCAGAAGCCGATATGAAAGGCTTCGGTCGTGATAAAGGGAGCCCGTCACAAAAGACCAAAGCATGATTGTTCTGTCCCGGGTGCCTCCCTCCTATTATGTAAACGTAAGGGCGGTGGTTCAGTGGCTAGAGGTAAAAGACTCTCCGGGCCAATTATTTTTCCCGAAAAACCCGTACCGTAGCAAAAGCCGATAGCTTCTTATCGGGAGGAAGACGACATCTCTAAGTGAATGCTTAACAAAAATCTCCAGAATGCGCAGAGCACCATTGAGAGACAAAGATGTCAAGCGGGGAATGAGAAAGAGAGATGTTAATGATGAAGGAGGCTTGGGACCGCTTTCGGGTTGGATTCACTTACCGAATTTGAGTGGCTCCATGTCACAGCCATATAGCTTGTCACAACTCAACACTCCTCCAAGACTAAGAAATGATAGCTGGTATTAGTCGAGTAGGCAGAACTCGATCTAACGATGAAAGTAGGTATCTCCCTGAGTGTAACAAAGAAGGTACGCGATGAGTGTAGAATCGAATTCTTAAACCAATCCAGCTAAGCACGGAGTTAAACCAAGCCAGTCCAGTCCCCGAAACAAGCTAGTAGCTAACTCGAAAGCAAGGGTAGCTCAAACAAAGAAGTATCCCCATCCATACATTCCTAAATGCCCTGAGGAAGGAATGAACTAAGGTATTCCCTATTTTGCAAACTCGGAGTTAGCAAGTAGGAAGTGAAACCAAGTAAACCAAGCGGGTTTCACCGTAAGAAAGATCAATCATAGGCAGGCACATCCGCTAAAGCTTCCGGAAAAATTCCTGTTGAAAAGATCTTCTATAGGTCCAGACCATACCCACCACAGTGAGGGTTTGAAAGCTTGCTTTTTTTTATGCTAAGAAAGCACTTCCTATTGTTGCTCGGCCGGGCCGTGAAAGAGTGAAAGAAAGCTATCCAGGAAGACGCTAACCCAAGCCGTTGTTGGAATAGCAGGAAAGACAGGAAGACGCTAACCCATCAAGTAGCTCTCCGAGCCACGATCGAACTGGGAATAAACGCGTAGGTGGAGAAGCAAGTGAACTCTTAACTCTTTTTCTAGGCTCGGGGATCACCTTTTCTTGCTGTCATGAGTGCCCCTTTCTCAAACTTTTCTCTAATATAAGGGCTGCCCTTTGCTGCTATTACATGAGCTTGAAAGAGCTTTCTTTATTTATAACACTTCTCTCTTTCTCAGAGCAAGTGCTTCTGCCTCATCCTGTTCCTGAACGGTGAGGCATCCCAAGCCCCTGTAACATTTGGCTTTTTGCGTCCTTCTGCCCGGCCTGGTAACTGCCGCTTCGATCAAGCGTTAAACTACTACTTATGGCTTCGGTCGAGAAAGGTATGGGCCTATGGGTCGGGTTCGTAGTAGCAGACGGACAATTAAAGTACGTGGGGTCTGCTTGGTGAAGCGAAGTAGACGGGTATCCCCCAACGAACTAGCCACTCGTTATTGTAGCAAGGCGCCGTGGGTCTTGCGAGCTTCTGGGTGTATACGAATCTCCTCGATTCCTCTATATGTAAGGAAATAGCTACATCCAAAAGGGGCAATGGTCGCCGGACCGCCCTGGACTCTCCCAACAGTCTTTAGCCGCTTGAATGGCGCTCTTAGAATGGCTTGTGCTTCAAGAAAACCTACATGGCTGGAAAAAGGGGCACAGACAGAGAACCACTCTGAGTCTTTATTCCCCGTTATTGAGAGTCCCTAGTCTTCTTTCTTTGAAGACATTTTTGAATTCGCACCTTTGGGCTATGACGGTTCTTAGCTTCCCGGGACGGGACTAGCCGACTCAAGTAGGAACGAGGGGTATAACTATTACTACTATACGATAAATGCTTTCCGCCCGTACAAGGCGGCTTACCAAGGCTTACCGAATTTCTTCAACGGCCTATGTGCTACGATTAGGACTTGCGGCTTTACCGACACTGCCGCTTCTCCTTTCTCCCCAGCCCCGAAATGAGGCTATTTACCTTCTCTACGACCACAGACTGAAGTTAAAAGATCCACCGGAGATAGTCCTTTCTTTGACCTATCTTGACTTTAGTGGGTCTACGAATCCGCGGAGGGACAAGTCTGCTAGTGACCAAGCATCGAGTCAAGATAGGAGCAACCCCCCATTCCAACCAACCTATAAAACAAGTTTTCACTAGTATCTGGAAGGCGGGAAGAGCTCTATTGGAGCATTTGGGCGGGAAGCCCTACAGTAATGGGATCCGTTACTTGACTTGTGAAGCCCTGTGCTCGAAGCAAAATCAGATTACTTGCACAAACAAAGAAAGTGACCAAAGATATATTCAAAACTTAGAAAAAGGAAGCCCAATTTCCTGAACATTGCCTCGGTAGAATCAAACCCAACTAATACGAAAGCCCATCTCCCGAAACAAGAAAATCAAAGCAAAAGTGCCTCGCGGCTGTCGCCCCTCTCTCCTTTATGTTAGCCATCCCGGGAGCACCTGACCTCATCTCTGTCGGTGAAATTCGATCACAGACTTTCGCTCCTCTCACATTCGTTCGAGTGGCTTCGCTCCTTATCGAAGGCTTTTCTTAGATATCTCCTTCCGGTTCAGCCGTACCCCCATACTTAACCCAACCTATTCCCTAAGCAAAGGAAGAAGTAAAGTTCCACCCTTCCGTAACCCTAGCTTTGATTTCAGACAGGGCTATAGGTTGATGAGGAAGAAGATAATTCTATAACAGCCCTACTATCTTCTGATCGTGACTAAAAAGAAAGAAAAGAAAGATCCCTACCGTTCGTTTCCGGAGGTAGCCCGGTCGGATAAGAAAGAAGAGAGAAAGGATGGATTGATTCCATTGAGGAGGGCTATCGCTTATATTAAAATATAAGCTATAATCACAGACCGAGTTGATCTCAGAAAGAAGAGGAGGAACTCTCGGGGCCAATTTAAGTTGGATCTGGCAAGATCAGGTGCACTTCGCCTTCACTCTTCTTTGCTTCTCCTGTCCACTATGGCTGAAGTCAAACTAGACTTTGAGTTCCTCTTTTAATAACATAAAAAAAGCATTCCACAGTCGTAGGTACGCAGTCGGATATCAATAATAACTTACCCCGCGTTAGGAGAGTGAGGAGTGAACGGACTCAAATACAGTTGTCAGGAGGGGCCTCCGGCTTAGACATTAGGCATGAGAATCGGCCAATGCATTCACTCACATCCGTTGATTGCGGTGCGCCATACACCAAGCTTGTTTCAGAGCGGATGTCAGGAGTGGAAAGGAAGAGTTCTACCGAGGACTTAGTCAAGCAGTTACGGTAGCAGTCCTCTTTGTAATCTTACATGACAGCTTTCGAATCAACCTTCCTTCGGTTTTTCATTGTCTTTTTCTCTGCTTCTTGCCATTCCGCTTCTCCGAAAAGATAAAAACATACACAACTAGCATACCAACCCATCAACAAACCCAAAGGGGAGAGCGAAGGCACTGTCGGGTGACAGGGATAGAATGGGATAATGAGCTAGAGGAGTCCATTCCCTCACTCGCTTTCCATATTTATGACATCTGCTTTCAATGTCAGCTGGATTGGCTAGTTGATTGTTAGTTCGATTTTCATTAGTTTCAAAGGCTTGATTGCCCCGGCTCAACTCACTAGGAAGATAGAACAAAAAAATGAGTAGTAGCGGCGCAGAAGGAGCTTGACACCTTTCTTTCAAGACTCTCTCCTTGAAGGCAAAAGAAGGAAGTCAGACTTGCCTTTATAAGCTTAGTAAGCCATCGAGGGTTTTCCTTCCTAGGTTTCATTGGAGCAGCAACTGAAAGAGAAAAGACCCTGAAAACAAACCTGAAAACGGATTCGTGAACAGCAGATAAGAGATATACCCCAGAGCTGAATTATCCGAGAGTTCTTTCTTTCAGAACCTCGAGTCACTGGCAGCCGCTCGCCACAAGCAAGCCCTTCCCCATCGAGTTGAGTAGCCTTGAATAGCTCTCTTCTCCCTCTTTCTTTTCGCGTACTCCTCTGTCTCTTTCCTCTCTTCTCTCTTCCATTATCGAGACCCGCATATACAACTAGGTCGCTCATCTCCTTAGAAGAAGTAAGATCTCCTTCCTATATTTATTCTAAAAAAATCAGAATAAGAGCCTTTGGCGGATAAGAGAAAGGCTGCTTTTAGGAGCGCTCTTTTGATCTCGAAATTTCATAAGAGAAGAAAAATCGTAGCGAAAGGAGAAAGACTTTTGATTCGAGGCCGAGTTGAGTCAGGTTAATCAAAAGATAGATGTCCGGTGTCAGAGATAGATGGAAATGGATATCCTCTAAGAGCCCTTGACTGCCGTACAAATTCCTCTTTTCAGAGGTGTCAGTAAACACAAAAGAAGAAGCATCGTTAGTTGCGGGTGAAGTCTTTTAACCCCTTGCACTTTCTAATGGGACTTTCCCTGGTTGACTCTTCTTACTATGAGAACAATGAGCACCAGCTTCATTCACAAGAGAATGGGCTTCCTCCAGTCATAATGATCCCGTACGCTAATAACACAGCGGATTAGAGGGGACAAGAGGTTCCACTCATCAAAGTGTGAGACGCAGGGCTTCTGCCTGGCCTATAATACGTCCTTCTTTGCCACTTTCAAATCAATAATAACGATGTCAGAGATATTCCAAGAGGAGGACTCGGGTTCCGGTAAACTCGTCTTTAGACCTAATGCTAGCTTTCTGTCGAGTCTGTCCAGGGAAATGGTCGGCCATGGACCGGCTGTGCTTCTTCTATACAATAGACCTGCTCCTCTTTCCGAGACCGACCGCCGAAGCATTTTCATTACTTCCCACGGTGTATAACCATACCACATGAAACGATTAGCATCGCCTCATTCGGTATCAATGAAACGAAAAGTTTATGTTCTTCAAGCGCAAAGTGATTCAAAAACAATTTCATTGCGTGGAGCCTGCCTATCTTCCAACTAGCGCTATCTTTGTATGTACGCTTCGGTCCCTTCCCGTCGATCGAGCTTTGAAACAGGCGCATACCCATCACCAGGAAAGCCCCTCCCGGCTCAAGCCACAAGTAATAGTGACTCGCCACCATGAAAGCAGCAACTTACTCTACTCGACTTGGACAACAAAACAACCAATCGCCGTGAAGAAGACTATTTTATATAACCTGTCCTTACTTGAACTCTCAAAACAACTTGACTTGTTGTTGACGAAACCAAAGAAAAGCTCTGTTCTTTCGTCCCTAAAATAGTCTACTTGGGTCTAGGATCTCTGGTCTTTAAGATCGTCTAGAGGAATCGAAAGAAGGCAGTCAATCGAAAGCGCCACTCATAGAAGCCCGACAGTGACAGTGAGCATCCTCCCTTTTCTCCCGATAAGTTAAAGCAGAAGTTGATTCCACAGTAGTTTCCTCCTTGTTGTTGGATTCCCCATTGGTGGATTGGATTACAAAAGAAAGTCCGTTCCTGAAAAAGATCCTTCCGAATCAGAACAAGGACGTTACTGGAAATTACGACTCTCCGGGTGGAACGAGGCTGCTATACTGACTAAAGAGAGGAAATATGCCAATATTTTCAGAACGTAGCCTAGCTAACCTTTTATGGGGCGATATACTCTTGCCAGGAGAATACCCGGGTGGAAATAGAGTAACGACGTTGTTCAACCAATGGAGAGGTTCCGAAGGAGAGGCGCTTGACCGTTAGGAAGAGGGAGTTATAGAGTGAGTAACTAACTTTTGCCCATGAGAATCAAGTGAATACATAAAATATAGGTTATGAAAGAAATGGATCAATTCATGAGTAGCCGGCCTTTATGAAATAAATTTCAAATGAAAAATGAAATAAAGAAGACTGAATGAATCCTCTCCCGAATGGGCGAGCTACTATGTACCTATTTATTAGTTGCCCCAATTCAAACCCCTCATTATTTTACGTGCGTAAAAAAGAATGTCTAAAAAGGTTCCGCCGGGTGTCTGTTGCTTCATTGGCTGTCCCTCCCATTTAGGTTCAATAGCCTTCAAGTTAGTTGCATCGGATGGTCCTTCTTAACCTTACCTTGATCGCGGAATCTGATTGCCTAGATGAATATGGTGAACAGAAAGGGTTGGGCAGGTATAGATTTATTGATCATGTGATTGATGAGCCTTTTGGCATGCCGGAGATGAAGCTGCTCATTTTAAAATGTCCTTTCCGTGGTTCATCCTAAATCCATATGTTTCTAGATCTTAATAGAGGTATCCAATTGGGTTACAAACGGTACATCCAGCCGGGGCACAGGCAAACACAAGTAGACCTCCTAATGATTCTGGTCGGGCAAGCCCAAGCCGGAGCAACGTCAGAGATGTAGAAAAAAGCAAGAAAGGAGAAATGGATCCATTGAAACTGATCCTTTGTATTATGATGTAGTTGTGGGATTCCTTACTATTAAGATAGTTACGGGTTTTTGCCATTAGGGTCGAATACAATCTCAGTAAAAAACAAATACCGATACCTAGGAGGCGCAGCCAGAAGATTCTAATGCAACACGCAAAAATAAGCTACTTAATTCATTTCACTCCCCAGGGCTTCCCACTCTGCTAAAAGCTATGGAACGAAGTCTGCGGCACAGGCCAACTCTCGGCGGTCAGGGGCAAGTGTTCCGTTCAGTCGAGCTAGTAAACCCCCCTGATGGTACCCTCGAGTCTCACTACTGATATTACCTTCTTTCTTTCAGAACCTCTCCTCTTCTTCTGCTAGACCTCATATTCGCACTCACTGGATGATGAACAGCGAAGTTCGTATTGAATTACTCGATCCAAGACATGTTATTATGAGGTTATCATCACAAGAAGATTTCATTCAAGCTTGGACCGGGGAATCTCTCGTCATTAAGGCTTATTATTTCGTCTACTTGGTTTGATCCGCGGTTTGAATCTTCTATTGCACCGCTTTTGCTCTCTCTCCTTCCCCTTCCCCTTTTTCGGAAGAAAAGGAGGATCCGGACAAAATCGATGAAACGGAAGAGATCCGAGTGAATGGAAAGGAAAAAAACCAGATTTCACAAAGAATTCAAATCTGAAATTTGACTAGAACAGAGCAGATTTTTATTCTTATTCATTCCAGCACTACAGTTTTTATACATAGGAGTACATCCAATAGGAAGCTTACACATAGACAACTTTCAACCACACAACATTACTACAAAGTTAACTAACTTAATCTTAAGATTAAGTTAACAAAAGACATAGAACTTAATTAAACATAATAATGAACAGTGCAGGAAACTGAGCTAAGCTAAGCACTTGCTAATTTATTCCAGTCTCCTCATCCCCAGTGGGTGGGTCACGGAGGATGGCAACCTCCACAAGGAGCCCCTCCCGTTCTTGGAGCAGCGCCCCCTTCCTGTTTTCGAGAGCGCGAATTTGGTTCTGGAGAAAGAGCATACGATCTCGTATGATAATAGGATCGATAGCAGGCATATGTTCCCAGAACGCACCCAGCGTTTGCTCCCGTTGGAGCTTCTCGTTTTCCACCTGACGTATTTTTTGCTCAATTATCGCAAGTCTGTTAGCGATAGCCATGGCTACTCAAAGCTCTTTCTTGCCTACTTCTAAGTCCAAAGAGAGACCGAAAGAAGCTTCTATTTATAGGCGTTGAAGGCCCTTAACCCTTTCTTTTTTTATTAGTAAGATAGATTGTCTTGGTTCCGTAACATGGATCATTTCAAACCCGGCTTTTCATGAATATTGAACCGATTTGAGTGCGCTCAATAATTCTCCCTTGAGTACGAAAGGCCCACCCAAAAGAGCAACTAGTCCCTTCTTTTTCGCGGGTATCGCCACGCAACCCCGACCCCCCCCTCAGGAATAGGAGGCAATAATAGAGCGCCCACGCGAAGCGTATCCTTAATAGCGGGTTGGTTACACCTACAACCCAAATGGAAACCGAGCGTTTTGTGGTTTAAAAATGCCGAATCTCGTCTCAACCATCATTTGTCAGGACTTTTCGGAGTAAGTTCCTTGGGGACATTTAGTTCATGTCGCTATTCCGGGGGAAAACGTTCGATGGAATAATTTCAAAGAATGCTGCTTGATTGAACGAACATTGTAAGAACCTTTCTAACTGACACCCCCTTTTTTGTCTTTTTAACAAGGCCTTAATTTGGCCGGTTTATTTAATGAAAAGAAAAGCGGAGGCCCGCCATCTGCTAGCATTGTGGTTTGGAATCTATTATTTTTCAATGGCCCACCCTTTCTTTGAACCTTGTCAATGATCGAACTTAAAGATATGAACTGAGTGCCATTTGATGAGTAACCGAGAACAAGGGAGAGGGATATGGAAAGGATGAAGTAATGAAAGAGGAAGTCATTGCTAGTAGTAACGACTTGTCACGATCCATTGGTTCATATAGAATCCATGTCCTAGGTGTATCAAAAAACATTCTTTTCGCGACGCGTATATAATAAAATAGAGTGAAAGGGTCCACCCCGAAACCAAGGGGGTTCTAACTAACAGCTGAGTCCTCTCCGAACCGCAGGAGATAGTTGCCCATCATACGGCTCACCAACTTCACTTGCCTCTATGGGAGGCGCGCTCCGGGCGGGTTCGGATCACTTACAATACACGGCTCTACGAGGTTAGGAACGTTTTCAATATGATTCTTTTCCCGTATTTGTTCTATGAGGAATGCGAGTCTGTTTTGTCCACTTTCTCCATCCCCCTCTATCAAAAAAAGGAGGGCGAGCTTGCTTCTTATTCCCGTGTTCGATCTCTTCCATCTCTGCCCCGCTCGTTGTCACCTATGTTGAAGAAAGGGTTGGAACCCTGTAGAGAATGAAGAGGAGCAGTTACACTGCCCTTCCTCTCAACAGTGCTTCTCGAGGCTCTACTCTCTCCCCTGAATAAGTAAGGCCGGGGGGGATAAGGAATAAGGATTGAAGCCCCCTTAGCTCCGCGGACAGGGGTTAGCTCTGTAAATGTGTAGAGCCAAGTGTAGTGTGGTGTAGTAGTAGGCACTTCTAGGCCCCTTCCCGGCTACTGGATCACTCCAGCGCTGTGGGTACTACGGACCCTCTGCCATCCATTGCAGCAGAGCCGTTTCATGAGCGGGGGGGCTAAGCGCTGTTCTTTGAATCAAACGTTGAATGAAATCGATTCTTTTTTAGATATTTCTATAAAAATAGGATAGATGGATGGATCTATCTTTCTATTCATATATATTACTATATTACTAAAAGAAAAAAGGGATTTTTTTATATAATTAAGTAGCGTAGCAAGAAGCCCCAAATCCTTGATTTGGCCAGGAAAGACTGCACTGCTTTGGGCCCAGGAAGCGAAGGGAATGAGCTCGGCTGCTTCTCCTCCACACTTTTTTTTCTCCGTGCCCGTTCCGCATGCGCTTCGCGTGCCATTGGCGCTTTGCTCTCCTCTTTATTCTTCATTGGACGGTTCGGATGGACTTCGCCGTTCTTTACCAAAAAAAATAGAAAAGGCTGTATCACATCGAGATGTCTATTCGTTTTCCGCCCGCAATGAGATGGGGAATTTGTAACCCCCTATTTATACTGTACTTTTTGGCCCTTCATCTTTCTGAATCGAGGCCCGGCCCGGCTCGCGTCGTTCCAACAACCGGCGGGGAGCACCCCAGTATACGATCGCGCACAGTAACTGGGAGTCCCTATTACACCTAAGGTCAACTTCAATTCACCAAACCAAGGTTCATCTCGTGTAGTGATTGTGGACTCATACAAGGATATTGAGTAGACGGTTGATGTATCAGACTCGACTCTATCTTTCGTAGCATGCATTCCCATCCGTGTCGCAACTGGATTCGATAAGCTACGTGTCCGGTGCACGGAGAACTGCCTTCGGTCCCCCAAACTGACTTACTCGTGGCAACCTTCCGGCCGCCCAACGACCTATAACGCTAGTCACTACTCCCACTGGGGCTAGGAAGTAAGCCCCACAACCCAAAGCGGCGAAGAACAAATAGAATTTGCTACAAAAGCCGGCTAACGGGGGTATTCCTGCATATGAGAACATAGTAATGGCGAAGGTAATAGCCGAAATAGGATTCGTTTTGGCTAAAGCGCCCAAATCCGCTATATATTTGACACGGGTTTGACGTAATGCTAAAACTATGGCGAATGCATCTATCGTCATTAATGCATAAATAAAGATACCAATTAGTAGTGATTGAATTCCTTCTATGGTTCCACATGATAAACCTGTACGAATATAACCTACATGTCCAATTGAACTATGAGCTAGAGGTCTTTTTACTTTCGTTTGGGCCATGGCGGCCAGTGCTCCTAAGATCATAGAAGCAATGCTGCAGAAAAAGAAGATTTGTTGCAATGTAGCTCCATAGGAACCATAAATAGAAACGCGTGAAATATTAGCAGAAATCGAAATTTTAGGCGCAATAGAAAGGAATGCTGTAACCGGGGTGGGTGAACCCTCATAGATATCAGGTGCCCACATATATAGAGTCAAAAGAGATGTGGAGTCCGAAGGGGAGGGGGTTTTCTTCGGGGCTCGAGAGAGAGAATAAATAGATAGGGCCCCGCAAGTTTTAAATTGGTTGCAGGGGAATTCACACGAAAGGGAACGAGGAATTCTCAACGAAAAAAGTGCTCTCTGAACCGAACGTGAAAGTTGTTTTCCATCAGACGGCTGTTCCCGTAACTCCACTCTCGACTTGGATTATATATCCAAAAAGGTCCGCTCTCGGCCATTCCACACGCTGCCTAGCAGAGGTTCTGAAAGAAAGCGGATTCTTTCTTTTCTAGTAGATGCCGAACCTGCTGCCCCATTGACTAAGAAGGGGGCGGGCGCAGCAGCTACATGGACCCCTTCCTTTCTGTTGTTGCCAGCGCTTTCCCGGGCCGAGCCTTTTTTAAAGGGCAGGCAAAGCCCTAAGGCTGCTATCCCAATAGGCCAGCGGGCGGAACGAGGAGAGGGCCCGGCAATCATACTTACCGCGGTCGAAAAAGCGTGTTCCCTTCAGATAGCACCGTAGGCCATCCTCGTTTTCGATGAAAAACAAATAAAATATCTATCTCCGAAAGCGGTTTCCTTCCCGTCCCTTTAATGGTTGGGGAAAGCATTCCCTTATCTGAACTTGGCGGGCATTCAGCCTTATTAAAATGAAAATAGGGCGGTTTGAACATACATGGGCTCAAACATGATTTGAAGGTCCCCATGCGTTCAATACAAAATCTGGAAACGAAACAAAGTTCGTTCCCTTTCGTCAAGTAGGTAAAGTAGGCATACGAACCACTTTTGCTTTGCCTTAGACTCTATTGGAACAGGGGCGGAATGGAGAAAGGAAAGGGACAAGGGCGGTCTTGCTTGGCGCGAAGGCTGCTGGTTCGGGGGTAGGGTACGGTACTAAAGGTCCTCGGACTTCCAGGCGGTTTTTCTTTTGGGCAGCTGTTCACCGTTGGATCTCGCCAATACAGCCCCCTATAGTTTTAGTTACCGAGATATCTTTTTTTTTCATTGTTCCCAGGGATTTTTTGGGTAATCCGCTCCCATGCTGCAAACAGTCAAATCTGAACTAAACCTTGTTGCTCTTCTTTCTTTCCTCGCGGGCAGGAAGCACACCAGCAGCGTGCGTTGCGTGATTATACTGTGTTTTTTGCACTTGACTGGGTGGACAGTTGACCGGAAGATAACTTCGATTCGCCCGGCCAGCAGGCGGGCGGCGTGCTTATCTTGTGTGACAACACTACAGAGCGAGTGGCTCTTCTAGGCGGGCAGCTGTGTGACAACACTCCAGAGAAAGCGGCGCTTTCGTGTAACATGCTATGGTCTCAACGCCCTTACGAGGTAGTGATGAGTTTCACGCGCTCTAAGCCCGGCCCGCGCGCGGTTAGGAAGATTGGCCGCAATCTGAGCGGTACCACCCACCCTATCCTACCACCTATAGGCGGCCGTCCGTCCTACAGCCGCCCGAAAAGGAACTGCAGTGATCTTGAATAGGAATCCTACAGCGATAGATAGAATCCCCATAAAAATACCACTAGATCGAGCACCAGTGATTTCATATCCGGTCAAAATTTTGGCTAATTGATCGAAGTGGGTAGCTCCAGTAGACCCATAGATCATGGAACAAATAGGGTGGGTAGGCCCAACCACCACACTACACGTATAGACGCGAACCCCCCTCGTTACCGTACGTGCGACTCTCACCGCATACGGCTCGCACAAAGACTCCTAAATCCATCCCAAGCCTTTTCTTCACCTTCGGTGCCTTTGGCGCCTCGATCAAACTTGCGTTCCCGGCCTTCGCCTATCGTATGTATCGACTTGGCAGAACCAAGGGGGCATTCTGGCGGGCGCGTGCGTGTAGGAAGGCCGACCACTACATAAGCTAAATACGACTACAAGCCAAGCCGGAAGCTACTCGCTTCTATTCTCGTTGGGATTGAATATAGATGGGGAATCTATAGATCGTAGTAGTTCCCCAACCTCTCTAACTAACATACGATACAATTTAACTTCACGGCACGGCCAAAAAAAAGAAAGAGCGTCGCTCGGCCTACGCTGGCGAATGCCTCCTTTCTCTTCTCTGAAGTCTACAATGGGAGAGGCAGGATTCGAACCTACGTAGAAAAACTTCAACAGATTTACAGTCTGTCGCTTTTGACCACTCGGCCACTCTCCCCTTCCCGGGCCGAGGCCCCCCTCAATGGGTTCTAAGAAGGCCCTGAATCAATCAAAAAGCTTATTGATTTGGAACTAAATTTATTAGCTTAGCTAGCGTTCCGGGAGAATCTAGTCATTTAGTCAGTTCATAACAATCTCTGTAAAGCAAGGGGCAAAGCTTCGTAGACAGCTTCCCCCCTTCGTCGCTTCTGGCGAAGCTGCGAGTTCATGAGAAAGTGAATGAACGAGCCATGTTCCTAAAAGGGGTGACCATCTTTGTGTTTTCTTCCCCTCCCCTATCCCTTCAAAGCCTATAGGTTGGGCGCTAGCGCTTTACTAATATAATAGTAAGGCTCTTCCGCTGAGCGAAGCTGCGAGCCTACCCTTCTCGAGTCTACTTAAATAGCTTACGCTTACCAAGCTTAGTCTACTAAAATAGGGCTACAGCAAGCAAGCTTCCCCCTTTTCTTTGTTGTGGGTCGCGCCTCACCGCAGGCACTGAATGAAATAAGTGGGGATCTTCCTTCCCCCTTCTTAATTACCAAGAACTTCGTTGCGCGAAGAAGAATTCAACCATCCTACCACTCTGAGCCTAAAGAGAAGAGAGTTCGGTCTACAAGAAGCTGGCAGAGCTTTAGCCATTGGACTACATATATCCATCCTATCTCTAAACAGTCACCTTTTTTTTGTTCGTTCTTCGGTGGTCCTTCCGGCTAATGAAGAGACTACTCCAGTCTTCCCATTCATTCCCAGTGGATCCTTCTTCTCCCTAAGAATTGAACGAACCAAGTTCACCCATAAAAAAGTTCGGAATAAAAACCAACAATAAACTTCCCACTTTTGATGTCCCGCGATTCCGCGAGTTTAGAAACTAAGGAGGGTCGCTAGGTCATAAAAGCGATAACTAGAAATTCTCCCCAAGTAGGATTTGAACCTACGACCAGTCAGTTAACAGCCGACCGCTCTACCACTGAGCTACTGAGGAACAACGGATTTAAGGAAGCCGACTCTCGTTCCACCCGGGTTCGTCACGGAGAAAAGGTTACGATAGCCCCCGGCCGGAGAGCCTCCAGGACAAGGGGGCGGCGGTCAACCATCCACTCTCGAGATTCATATTGATCAATCGATCTCCGCGTCCTGCCAGTTCGCTAAGTAGACTCACTCTACCGAGGGGCAACAAAGGCTGGAACTATTCCTGCCGGACCTACTTCTCATCCTAGGAGTTAGCAGGTATGATAGAGTCCCCTCTCTGTCTGTCTCTCCGACTTTCTACAACTAAGTAGCACTTCTGCTATTCAATCATAGAATCGATTCCTGAAAAAGTCCTTTATTATTAGTAAGCTAGCGCGCCCCCTTCTTTCTCAAAGTCAAGTTTCTCGCTTTCTTTCAGAACCTACCTTTATTTATGGAATATTTGAAGAAGCATAGGTTTGGAACCCTATACAAGGGGCTTTTCCCCAACCTATACAAGGTGCTGGTCTCGATCTCGCTTTCTTTCAGAACCTCTCGATGATTGTTGATTCAACATTTATTTTGTGCGGCCCTCCATCCGTAATTCGCTATCGGAATTTTTTCCGCCGCGAATCTCATGCCATGCTTCTTGTTTCTCCCGAGGGCATGGTATGGCTTTGTTCTTGGTGTTGTTTAATAGATGTCGAGTCCCTCTTTTCCCCGTCCGAGAATCTCCATCTGCTCTAAGTGGGCGAGCTATAATCCTGGTTGGTTGTTCATAAAACTTTTTTTCTTTACCCTTTGCATCTTCATCTTTTCGAAAGCCCAGACCCATTCTTCTGGATCTTCATTAGTCCTATTTCAGGTGCAAAGCCTCTTCAATAAAGACCTCTTTCTCTCTTTCTTTTCTTTCTCCCCCATTTCCGATTTTGTTGATTGAAAGAGGATAAGCGCTATCCATTGAGTAAAGGAGCGATTCGGGCGGTTGGTGGCCCCCTCGAGAGCTGCGGGTCCTTGCCGCTGCATGAGTGGTAGCTCACGCTCAAAACTCCTCCGACACGAGTCCGAGTCGTTTCGGTGCGGTCGCTTCGCTTGCGCGATTTGCACTTCTGATTGGTTCCATCCATCCCCGACCCTCGAGTATGAAGGGGTCAGTCAGTCAAGGGGTTCGGGTTCTCGGTCGCTTCCCGTTCGCCTGCCTGCCCCCCATAGTCCATTAGTGGGTAGGGTGGTAAACTTAGAGGGCGCCCGCCTCCTCTTCAGGCGTGTCCTCGACAACCTGACGGCTGTTCGGTCTCCGCTTTTTGGGGCAGGAGTGCTTGGTCGCTGGGGTTTGCTTTTCCTCAACCAATTCGGTTGTGTCAGCCCGGTCTAACATTTTGTTATGAGCCGGCTAGACAAAGATGGATTGAAGGTAAGATAGATTTGAGTTCAAGTGGCACAGGACCTTCGATCGACCATAGGGCGTATTCTACCCTTAACCTAATTCATTCTATTGAAGCGTAACGTAAAAAGCTCCTTCTCATGTTGCATTTCTTTGGTTTGGAAGTTCCAGAATGTTGTCTGTGGATTTCTAACAAAGGAAAGCCCCCTTATGCCATTTGATTAATTAAAGTTCCGTGCTGTTCGCCACTCCCAGAGGCCAAGGACGGGGTCGAACCGTCATTCCAGGATTTGCAGTCCGATACATTTCCATTATGTTACCTAGCCAAACCCGCCACCTCATGTGCCAAAGTAAAACGGTTGTTCCTCCTTCCCCGCCCCCTCTTTTTCTACATATGCGGTGGCGGGTTACCAGAGAAGAGGGGACAACTTCTTTCTCCATTTTCCTTTTTTTTCTGATTGAAAGTCGCGTACAGAGGCCAGATAGAAGTTTCCTCCAGCAAAGAACAGATAGAAGCTCTTGTAAGCAACCATGCATCGAATTTTGCTTAGTCTTACTAAAAGTAAATAAGCAACGGCCAGCAGCTTTCTTTATCTCGCTTGCCGTTAGTCCGTCTAGCGCCTTTCGGTTGCCCAGGTTATATTTTATAGTCTCGAAGGCAGTCAACGTGTCAGCCATTCTTCTCCCATTAGACTTGTAAATCCTTTGTGCTCTTTTTCCTTATCTCTTCCACCTGGGCGGAGAATACCACTCTATCAATAACAAGAAGAAAGTCGCAATTAAGTTTCAAATGGTTTGAGCTTGGCTATCTATCGATAGGCGAGAACAGACTGCTACTGGCTGCTTCGCCTATCTGGCCGGCTTGGAGACATCAGAGGAAGACCATCATCTCTATCCGGGTACAATCATAGCCTCATTCACCTTGGGGATAACCATTAGCATTGAGGTCAATCACCACACCACCTCTATCATACATACGACATTACATGACGCGAGAGTGCATGGTCAACACACACCTAAAGCGCCTACGTTCCGCTTGCAGCCAATACAACCACAACCTAACTTGCACGAGATTCAACAACCGGGTAGTCCCGAGGGTTAATAATGGAATGGTAAAGATTACATTACTCGAAAGTCTCCCACGGTGAAAGGAGATCATTTCAACATAATCAAATCCATATCCATTAAGGTTAATCAAGTTAATATTCGTCATAATTCTGAAGAAACACAGGGTTATCCAATGATCGGAAGACTTTCCCCTAAGCAGCAAAGCGGTGAGGTTAACCGTCGTATCTATTCTATAGGTCATGAATGTCCTTCTTATTGAAATGATTCCTAGGAGAGGGAGTTTACTTTCTTACTTGTTAGAGTAAGGGAGTTTCACTTTCCCTACGGTGAGCAACCTCGCCCCGATAAAGTCTTTGATTACATCAGGGGATAAAATCAAAAATCCAATTACTAAAAAGAAAGGGCATCCTTTTCGTGTGGGAAAGACGTTAGCTCGCCTCAGATGCTTCAATCTTTAGCGCGCTTGGAGTCTTGCCAAGATAAAAGTACATCGGGAAACCCTTATTCTCTTTGAATGGAAGCCCCATCTTATCAATCAATCAAGCATTTGGCGACTCAAAGCAAGAACCTTGTTTAGGCTTTTGCTTCTTCTTCTCCCAGAAAGATTCTATAGAAAGGTAGGAATCGGATGATGACTATGCTTCGGGTGGCTTAGTTGCTCATCTTGTTACAACACAACGAGCGAAAAAAGGAAGGGCATGTCATTAGGGAGGTGCTTAAACAGTGAATTACAACCACGCCCAAAAAGTAGAATACTCTTATTTTCCCCCTCGTCAGTGAGCCCGCATCGTATAGATGGAGTACATCCCCCGTCTTCTAATTCCACAAGGGTGGACGTACAATGCGTTCCTTTTCGTTCGTTCCTCGGGTCGGGGAGGAATTAAATAATTAGTCATTTTTAATCCTTTTTCTGAATAAGTTTGCTATGGTCCGGAGAGCAAAAGCCAAAAGGATACTCTCTTTAGTCCCTATTTGGTTAAGGGTGTGATACCACCACCTCTTTACCTTTTACTTTACTATTTTACTATATGAAAGTTAGCCCAACATAGGCTATGTATATGAAAGCTGGACTACGTGAATTTTTATACTTTTGAGATACGTAAGTCTCTGCAACGCCCCCGGCCCTTCTTTCTTCTCCACCGAAACCGGTAACATCTAGAGAGTTAGCTCGGGACAAAGAGTGATTGATGGCGATCCTTGATCACAAAGAAGCCGCAGGAAGTCTTTGTCAATGAAAGGAAATCCCTTATCTTCTTTGATTTGAGTTGGTGATCTCTACCCCGGATGTAGCCCTTTCGTGGTGAACCGGGTTAACAAAGTCACGATCGAACAATGGTAGTTCACTGGGTTGGGGGGGATACAGGTTCAAATTCAGAACCAGATGAACTCTCCTAAACCCACCTGGGTATTCTCTTCTAGGTCTGAGTGTACCGATGAACGAAAAGCGGAGCTTTGAAGAGATTCAAATTATACTTTTCCCCCACTTATCCTAAAGGTACCAAACCGTGCATCTTTTTTTGTTGTTTTTATTTTGGCTAAGAAGCCTGTAGGTTGAATGTTCACACCTGATCCACCGTCTGCACTCCCGGAAATTGAAACTGGAAAACGGGAATTGTAACCTCCCGGTCTGCTGTAGTCAGCCTCAGGGTGTGCCTGACTGGCGAGTCCGCCGTCTCCACGGCTTCCCGGCTGCTCCTCAAGCCTTCGAGTGCCGATCTTCGCTTGGGCCGTCTCGCGAAGATCTTCGATCCGCATCTACTCTCTCTTAGAGGATGAACCACGCCTTCGCTATCGCAAGAATATAGCGATCGAAGAGAGCTATCGCTCAGCCGCTTCGCGTATTACTTACGAAAGCCGTATTGCCCGAAGGGGGCATGCTGCAAGAGCGTAGGTGAGTGGTAAGCGTAGGAGGCGTGCCCGAAGGGCAGCGGCAGCGGTGTGGTTCCAGGTGCCGTCGCTAGATTGAGATCCGCAGGGGGGCGAGGACTTCGACTGTCTTGTATCGGGTGAAGAGAAGGGGGTGGTAGGCTTAGTAGGGCTCGAACCTACAATATAACCGTTATGAGCGGTACGTTTCAACCAATTAAACTATAAGCCCCTACGGATCTATACATGCAATTCGCTCACTTCGGGAAGAGCGGACGGAAATAAAGAGGAGGCCTTTGCTCTATCTGCTTCTTCCTCTTCCCAGGAATGAACAATTGGATAAAAAAAAACGATTTTATTAGTTTATAGATTTTATAGATATAATTATATATCTATTATCAATTATAATAATAATTAATTAAGCAAGCGGCCCCTTCGCGACTCAAACTGCCGGTACGCTTTCCGGCTCGCAACGACTCAAACGGGCGGGGGCTCCTTATTTGCTTGCAATGCCTGCGGTTAGCCTTTAGTTAGAAGTAGAAGTAGAGGGCACCCTTTGCCCCACACTTCAGAAACAGTAAAAAAGTATGGATTAAGTAAGAAAAAGTACATAACATAAGGAGTGAGAAAGAAAAACTTGGTTACGGGAACCGAACGTTAGGCCGACTACTTACTTTAGTATAGCTACATCTAAAAAAGTGTATTCCGACCCCTATCAATGTTGCCAATTCTCAGAATACTAATAATGTACCCTCGGGCATACAATTGCCCAACGACTTTCTTCCTCCGACTTCTTTAGCCACTTCCGCATCTGTCGTATTCGGGATCGGGAGAGCTTGCTTCGTGGCGGAGCATTTAGCAATGCCAGCAGCCTGGTGAGGGCTGGCTGTCTGGGGGCAGGTTAAGGCGGGGCCTGCTGGGCTTGGTTCTCATGAGATTGGGTGAGGGAATCGGAAAGGGGCTCATAAACCGGACGGGCGGGCTTTTGGGCACACGGAAAAGGGGAAGTGGACGGAGGAGGGTGCTTCTCAGGGGTCGCTATAGTGGCTAGGGCGAGTCTTCCTACACGGCTTGACGCCCGGCTCTAGACGAAGCCGCGGGGGTTACCACCACATCCTCTCCCGATAGACTCGAAGCTCTTCATAGGGGCAGACAATCTTCTCTCAAAAAGAGACAGACCAAAGGAAGGTATTCGGTTCAAAAAACATACGGCAGTCAGAACAGCTTCAGCCCCAAATAAACTAGGGACAGAAGCTGGGAGCAAGAGAGAGCGAGCTGTCTCCAATATATGGCGATGCTTCCGCTCGGTAACTCCATTCTGCTGAGGAGTGTGGGGGCAGGATCGTTGGGAAAGCGCTTTGTAAGTGAAGTGAGTTGAAGCAAGCAGAGTTCGGAAGGCAGCGGAGATATATTCACCCCGAACAGAAACCTTTTTATTTTTATTTTTTCATTGTTCTGTCAAAAATAACATATACGGATGATCCTCCTTTCGATAACAGAGGGGCAGGATGGACTTCGGACACAAGATCAAAAGGAGAAGTAGAAAGAGCTTATTTTAAAAAGGAAGGGCCCCGCAACCATATAAGTCGAAATCTCAATGTTAGGTACAGACCCGTAGAAATGAAATATCTAAGCCTTGGGCTGCAGACATGTCCTAATCTACGATGCCACAACAAAAAGGGGGAGGGAACAACACCAAACACAGCAGAAAAGGCAAAAGACTGAGGTAAACGAAGTTTATCCAAAAAAGAGAGCTTGACAACTCTACGGTCCTTCCCAATCCCCTTAAGGGCCTATCGCATGATCCTGTTCAAGACCGGAGGTAGGAGAGAAGTGAATATAAGCATTTTTTTTTCAAGCCGGAAAGAAGATTCACTGAGAGAGCGCGAAGATGAAAAAGAGCAGAACATATCCGATGATAACGAGAGAGAGTACCAAGACTGGCTAGAGGGAATTGTTCGGAGTTTGCAGTTTAAACAATAAGGAACTTAGATGGAGAACAAAGAGAAGAAAGAAGTGAAGAATGACCAGTCATATTATATTCTTCGATGCACCCGAAGAAAGTAAGCATCCCCCTATGTTGTAAGCGTAAAGGGGATCAAATACCTGTAACAGAGGAGGAAGAGATATGACAAGACAGATTCAACCTCTGAATCTGCTTCCGCTGTCGTGGGGTAAAACTGTCTATGTCGGGCGTGGGAGTGCTCCTAAGATCATAGAAGTAATGCTGCGGAGGCCCTATGGAGTAAGGGGATTGGAAAGTCTCCGATTCAGTAGGTGTCCCCGGGGGAGCAGCAAGATGAGCTGTGTCTGACTGTCGACGAGAGTTTGCATTCTGCCGCTTGCGAGAGTCTTCAATCATGTAACCCGGCTTCTTGCAATAGTGGCGATCTTGGACATGTCTCGTTGGCCTGATGCACCAGCGGCGCTTCCAGAAGGTGGAGAATCGTCCTGAGAATCAAGATTACCTATGTAATCCCTAAAATATCTTTTGAAGTTGCAAAAGAGGTGACGGTGTATATGGGGCTCAAAAGAAGTACACAAGTAATCCCATTTGAAGCTAAGCACTTTTCATCTTTTGTAGGAAA